TCCAGATATTCAGTGAATATTTTTACATTCTGTTCTAGATCAAACAGAGTCGTTGGACTCTCATTCGTATTATGTATGCGCGAAACGCGAAATTCAAGAAAAATAAAAAAAAAAATAGGGCTTCGTTTATATTCCTCCATTTGGAATCTATTTATTTCGGATGAGCCGGGCCAATAAAATGAACCAAAAGAGTTCCGAAACATGAACTTTGTACCGCGCACATCGCTTATATGGGCTCTAGAGGGTAGGGGGCGTGAAGAAATATAATATGAAATAAAAAAAATAGAAAGAAATGAAAAGGGATTGGGTTACCTTTTTTGTACTGTATCTGAAATGAATCTTATATATTCCCCAGGTTCTACCGCTCTAGACTTTTCAAATTTTAAACCAACTAAAAAAATTTAACTTTTCGGAGATTCATATATTAACATAACATTCTTTTTTAACAAGAGGAGGTACCATATGAACAAACAAAAAAGAAGAGGAACCAGAATCTATTCTTTTCTTTAACTATATATATATGCTTATGCTCTTCACTCACCTAAAAAAATATGGGGCATATCTCTAGACACCCAAAAGGATATATTTTTATATATACAAACGATAAGTATGTATCACGATCTAGACTAGTAATGAATATTATATCGATCCATATTGATTAATTCATATCAGTATCCATTATTAACCACATGCCAGGAACCAGATTTGAACTGGTGACACGAGGATTTTCAGTCCTCTGCTCTACCAACTGAGCTATCCCGACTCTTCCCGATGCATCATCCCCATACTATTTAGTTAGAGGGCTTGGGTATATGCCAGTCAATTAAATAGACTCAAAAAAGCATTACAAAGTCTTACCCAGGCCCTGGAATTTATTGGTCTTGGTTGGATCTTCAAAGAAAATACTTTGTAAGTTAAGTTTAACTAAAAATAATTATACGGACTGTGAATGATTCAAATGGGGATTTCTTTCTCATAGATGTTGATTTGCACATATTATTGTATATATCATAAGACTTGTGATAAGAGAGAAACCTTTTTCCCGCGATCCATTTGTGAAAGAGTAGAATGGCTGAGAAACATAACTAATGTTGGAACCGCTGAAAAAAAAGGATAAAAAATAGTTAGATAAATAGTTAGGGAATAAAGCTCATTTTTTTATTGGGGATAGAGGGACTTGAACCCTCACGATTTAAAAAGTCGACGGATTTTCCTCTTACTATAAATTTCATTTTTGTCGGTATTGATATTGACATGTATAATGGGACTCTATCTTTATTCTCGTCCAATCCAATTAGTTAGTTCTTTAAAAGATCTATCAGACTATGGAGTGACTTATTTGATCAGTGAATATTCGATTCTTACTTAAACTTGGAATCGATTCACAAGACTTCTTCCATTTTGCATATATAAAAAAAAAAAGGATTTGGATCGCAATTAATCTTTGATATTATATTACGTATATGTATGTATATGGGTTCATCCTTTCTGGAGTTTAAATAGAAGGATTCCTCGATCAACCCAGTCAACTCTATTCGTTAGAACAGCTTCCATTGAGTCTCTGCACCTATCCTTTTTGATTCTTGCTTTCTGAACCCTTTTTGTTTTCTGAAAACAGGATTTGGCTCAGGATTGCCCATTTTTAATTCCAGGGTTTCTCTGAATTTGAAAGTTATCACTTAGTATGTTTCCATACCAAGGCTCAATCCAATCAAGTCCGTAGCGTCTACCAATTTCGCCATATCCCCTTATTTTGTTTTGAGACTAGGATCTCGTTAGGATGCCATCCCTTCTTTTTTTGTTCATTTATTCTGGAGCCGTTTACATGGAATTCTTTAGATATGCATTTCTATGATATGCATTTCCATATAAGAAAAAGTGTTTCTATTTCCTCCTATTTGTTTGAGTTCTTGTCTATTTTCTTTCATATATTGTAGGACCTGTATTTGTATTTAGTCCAATCAAAAATGATTCTATCATTGATGTATCTGCAATTCAATATGGATGGATATATCTCACATATATATGCTTCTATTACTCTCATTTTTACCTCGAGATTTGGAATACTCGAACGGTCTATTTTTTTTTCTCCTTACCTTTCCGAATGAAACCAGAGGAATGTCTCATTTTATTATATATAATAATAATCTGGATTGTCTCCTTATCTTTCTTTAATCTTTATCCTTATCTTTTCCCTAGGGGCCGTCCTTGTGCCCTTGTATAAGTATAATTAGAATACAGTTATTCTACTATAAAGTTAAGTACTATTAACCAACCGACTTCAAGATCATAAATATACGATTATACTTACTTAGCCGAGTGAATATTGCATGATCCGACATGATCGTAGTATATTTTTTAACGTTCCGCTTGTCTTATATCCGAAGTGGGGGAAGTAATGAACTGGATTCATCGAACCAACGATCTCAAGTCCCTCTTTTCCATATCGTTCCCATTGACCGGAACCGGGGTGTGGAAGCTCATTCGCGGGACCGGTGAACCTCGTTCTACATTCGAGTCTTCCGTTCAAAGGCTTCGTTCCTTCCCCTTCGAATCCCATTGTTCAAGGCGCGAAAGGGGGAATCCTGGTAAGGATCTGAACCATCGGGAGGGGAACCCACGGATCCAAGCCCTCCTCCGTCTCCCCTTGCTGGATCGAAACGGCCAAGTGGATCTGTGTAGTAAGGAAGGGAACCCGCTCCTGGGTGGGAATCCGGCGTGAAATACCCCGAGCTGTCGTTGATTGGGAGCGGGGTGGGCAACTTCTTCCGGTGCTGGCGCCTGCAGCTGGGCCTGTTGAGCCGCCCCCGGGAAAGCTGCTTGATTAGGAAACTGGGTCGAGTTCGAGTTTGACGAGCTCGGAACCCCCGAATAGGCCATCATCATCTTACCGTATTCGGGCTCGTCGGCAGTAATGCCGTTGGTAAAAACAACAGAAAAATATAAATGATTTCTGTATTTTATTTATTTTATTTTTGATGAAAAAAGAAAGGGATTAAAAAAAAAAGTTTTACATGCATAAAAAAGACAGGTCTAAAGCCATATCTTATCAATTAGCATGGCGGGCTTTTTCCTCCATATTTACTTTTTATATGATATATATCATATAATATTCTATATATTACATAATAGTATATTCATCATTATGAATTATTATATAGGCAATAGCTAAGATTCTAGCAGTTTACTAAAGTCCTATGCACAGCACAATTTTTTCTATGTGAGCCTGCTTAGCTCAGAGGTTAGAGCATCGCATTTGTAATGCGATGGTCATCGGTTCGATTCCGATAGCCGGCTTTTATCTCTTTGTTCTTTTTTTTACATAATACATAATTAATAATGTCTCCTTGAACTAAAGGAATATTTTAAAGACTTCTTCCCCCTTCTCCAAGGATCGCTGATCCATTATGGCGTAAAAACTTCCAACTATGAATAAAAAATGGATCGGAGCAATTAGATCTCTACCGAACAAATAAGAAAAAGTATACCTAACTTCCTATATATATATATACAAAAGAGTCTGGATATTGATACAATTCATCTCATTCTTGTAATACAGTACTTTTTTGGATTTAGCTTCGTTTATCGTTTAGTTCAGTCTTAATTTAGGTTTATTCTGTAAAATGAAATTTCAATAAAATAAGGAGTCTTTATGTCTCGTTACCGAGGGCCTCGTTTCAAAAAAATACGCCGTCTGGGTGTTTTACCGGGACTAACTAGTAAAAGGCCGACACCCGGAAGTGATCTTAGAAACCAATCGCGCTCCGGGAAAAGATCTCAATATCGTATTCGTCTAGAAGAAAAACAAAAATTGCGTTTTCATTATGGTCTGACGGAGAGACAATTACTTAAATACGTTCATATCGCCGGAAAAGCCAAAGGGTCAACAGGTCAGGTTTTACTACAATTACTTGAAATGCGTTTGGATAACATCCTTTTTCGATTAGGTATGGCTTCGACCATTCCTGGAGCCCGACAATTAGTTAACCATAGGCATATTTTGGTTAATGGTCGTATAGTAGATATACCAAGTTATCGATGCAAACCCCGAGATATTATTACTACAAGGGATGAACAAAGATCCAGAGCTCTTATTCAAAATTATCTTGATTCATCCCCCCATGAGGAATTGCCAAAACATTTGACTCTTCACTCATCCCAATATAAAGGATCAGTCAATCAAATAATAGATAGTAAGTGGGTCGGTTTGAAAATAAATGAATTACTAGTCGTAGAATATTATTCCCGTCAGACTTGAACCTAACTAAAATAACAAAAAACAAGGCTTCGGAGAATTTTGACCCCCTTTTTGGCGAAGTAAATCGACCTAAGGTAAAGGAAAGGCGCTTGATCTGGATTTTTCTCCCATTCATTCATGTATCATAAATGGATCGAGGGGATATTTTCATGCCTTGGCTACTCTTTCCAAGATTTTGTGTACCGCAGCAATCACAATTAGGAATATAAAATATAAAATCGATATAAAAATTAAAGAAAGTTCTAATTGTTTGTTGGAATAATAATGGTATCTATTGTTGTTATTTTATTTGATACATTTCCATTTCGGTCAGTAATGTTCGTGAATTAGGCGAGGGTACGGAAAGAGAGGGATTCGAACCCTCGGTAAACAAAAGCCTACATAGCAGTTCCAATGCTACGCCTTGAACCACTCGGCCATCTCTCCTACAGAATCTTATGATTATGGTCCAGAAACCGAGTGAATAGCGAGTTATTCAGAGTATTGCAGTATTCATATTGTTGCAGTATAGGTATGACCTATCTATTATAAAAATTATAAATAGAATAGAAAACTTTTCATCAAAGAAAGATCTTCCTTCGGAAGGGATTAAAAAAACTTATTTCTTGTGAAAAGCCATTAAAAACATGATATATCTTTTGTTTGTTTTGAGTCGTCTTTTTCTGATATTTATACCGGATTAAACCAATGAATTGGAACGAATCGTCTGATCTGATGAATTCATATTTTATACTATGATTAC